AGCAAGAAGATTGTTTACGAAGAAACAACAAGAAAAATTCATATTCTGATACATAAGAGTTATATAGGAAGCGAAATAGTCTTTTATTTGCTTTTTTCAAAAGAAAAATGGATTTCATTGAAGTAATAAAACTATTCCAATTCGAATAGTAGTTGAGAAAGAAGCGCAATAAATGCAAAGATGGAACATCTTGGATTCGATATTGAAGGAGTTGAAGCAAGATATCCAAATGGATAGGATAGGGTATTTCTATATGTGATAGATAATGTAAATGCAAAAATTTGTCTTCTAAAAAAGGAAATATTGAATGAATAGATCGTAAATTCTGAAACTTTGGTATTTCTTTTTCTTCTGGACAAGAAAGCTCTCGTAGCGAGAATGGGATTTCTACAACGATCGCAAACCCCTCAGCTAGAATCTGAGAATAAAACTCAGAATAAAAATAATTGTTGTAATCCAAAAACCGATCTTGGCTAGGATGATTAACCAAATTAATCCTAAAATTCTGCTGATACATTTGAATAATTAACCGTTTCACAAGTAGTGAACTAAATTTCCTGTTATTAGGCCCAACAATTTGGGCAAGTTCGGAACCATTTAATCCATAATCATGGGCAAACGCATAAATATACTCCTGAAAGAGTAGTGGGTAGACCCCATATTGTCTACGAAATTTAAGTTTTTCTAAATACCCTTCGAATTTTTCCATTTGTATTTCTACTTGAATCAGAGAGAATAAATATTTCTCGGTTTATCAAATGATAATACATAGTGCAATATGGTCAGAACAGGGTGTTGCATTTTTTAATACAAACTCTGGGAAGAAAGGGAGTCTAATCCACGGATCTTTTTCCGTTCCTTTTCTATCCAATTAGTTTATGTTTGTTCTAATTACAAAAGAGAACCAAACCAATCTTTTATTTTTGCGGGCCAATCGCTCTTTTGACTTTGGAATACAGTCTCTTTATCAATATACCGCTTCTTTTACACATTCAATCCATAACATCCTTTTCAATCCAAAATCAAGAATAATTAGGATTTCTAAAAAAAAAAGGGAAAAATCAAAGATCTACTCATAGGAAAACCCAACCTTTCCCTGCATCAGGCACTAATCTATTTTTAACGTCTAATTAGAGCAGGGAATCCTTCCAATTAAGAAGTTAAGCTCGTTGCTTTTTATTTTACCAGAATTGGAGCCAGGCTCTATCCATTTATTCATTAGACCCAGAAAATCGGAATTTTCTTATTCCATTCCAAAAATCCAAAATAAGAAATTGATTTTATTACGACATGCTATTTTTTCCATTTATTACCCTTGAGGATCAGTCGCGGTCTTCTAGACTCTACCAAGAGTCTGGACGAACTTTTTGCTTCATCCAAATGTGTAAAAGATCATAGTCGCACTTAAAAGCCGAGTACTCTACCATTGAGTTAGCAACCCAGATAAAATAAAATAGGATCTTAGATACGATCAAAATCCAAAAATCAATGGAATTACACCGCACGCTCCTGTCAAAATATTAAACTAGCAAGACATTAAAAGAAAGATTTTATCGCCATTAAAAGCACTCAAATACCAAAATGAGCAGGTCCGGTTAAATTTCACTAAGGTTCAAAAAAGAGCGGCAGCAATCACGATGGTAAACTTATCATTTTTCACAAATTTTTGCTTTATTTAAAGAAATAAATCTTGTATGAGAGTACAAACAAGAGGGACAGCCCTATCATTTGAGCAAAGTGTAGGCAGAAAAACCTAATAGGGAGTGAGGATAAAGAGACTTATCCATCCACAAATTCTATTTGTAGAATAGACCTTTGTCAATGGCAATACAATGATAAGAAAAAAAATTAGATAGAAAAAGTAAATAAAATAAAGGCTTATGTTGGATTGGCACGACATAAATCCAGTCAAAAATAGGACTAAGAAAGAGGCAAATTATTTCTAAATAGTTAGACAACGAGGGGTACTAGTGAGCCTCTCCTAGTTTTTTATTCCTTTAGTTCTTCAATTAACTCAAAGTTCTTTCTTTTTCTTTAAAAAATTCTGCCTTCCTTAAAATATCATAAACCGTTCTTGTAGGTTTAGCACCCTTTTCAAGGAAATAGAGAATAGCTGGAACATTTAAACAAGTTTGATTCTTTATCGGATCATAAAAACCCACTTTTCTAAGATCTCTTCCTTCTCTTCGAGATCGAACATCAATTGCAACGATTCGATAGACAGCTTATTGGGATAGATGTAGATAAACAAAGCCCCCCCCCTAGAAACGTATAGGAGGTTTTCTCCTCATACGGCTCGAGAAAATGATTCGAATTTCTGTCTATAATACAAGTAGATAGAAATTAGACTATGACTTGCATTAATTTCCCTACAGAAAAAACAAATTTCATTTATACTCATGACTCAAGTTGGCTAATTTTGACTGACAGACTTCAAAGAAAAAAAATCCTTATTTTTTGAGTTGTCTCTAAACTCTTTTCTTTGCCTCATCTCGAACGAATTAACTTTTTTTCGTTATTATTGTTGAGACAATTGAAAATCGTGTTTACTTGTTCCGGAATCCTTTATCTTTGATTTGTGAAATCCTTGGGTTTAGACATTACTTCGGGAATTCTTATTCTTTTTTCTTTCAAAAGAGTAGCAACATACCCTTTTTTCTTATTTCCTTCAATAAAGCATTTCCCTCTTCTATAGAAATCGAATATGAGCGATTGATTCGGATAGACTTTTAATCGAAAGAGTTTTCCCATATCCATATCTTCAAAAATTGGACTTTCTTCTTATTTTAACCTTTTGATTTCTATATTAAGGGTAGAATAACAAAGTTGGCCTAATTTATTAGTTTTCACTAACCCTAGATTCTTTCCCTTGATAAAAAAAAATTAAGTCTTCTCGAGCTCCATCGTGTACTATTTACTTACAAACAACCCAGCGCAAATTCGGTTCGGGACGAATAGAACAGACTATGTCGAGCCAAGAGCATTTTCATTACTATGGAAAATGATGGATAGCAAAATCCACAATCGATCGTGTCCTTCAAGTCGCACGTTGCTTTCTACCACATCGTTTTAAACGAAGTTTTACCATAACATTCCTCTAATTTCATTGCAAAGTGTTATAGGGAATTGATCCAATATGGATGGAATCATGAATAGTCATTAGTTTAGTTTAGTTTTTGTCATTAGTTTAGTTTTTTGTATACTAATTCAAACTTGCTTTGCTATCTATGGAGAAATCTGAATAAAAGAAATAAGTATTTATGGGGGAAGACTCCGCAAAGATCCAATTTATTTAAACCCATATTCTATCATATGAATAAAATCTAGTTCGAAAAAAGCGAATAAACAAGTTTGCTTAAGACTTTTTTATTATGGAATTTCCATCCTCAACGGAGGCCTCGAGATGATCAATCCTGAAATGATAAGAGAAGAATCGACTCTTCTCCAACAACTAAACTGTCAACCTCCAAAAAAGTTTAATTAATTTAATTAATATTTTAATTTAATGTTTAATTAATTTAATTAATATATTAGATTAGCAATCTATTTTTCCGTAACAAAAACAAAAACCTATCCCCATCAACAAAAACCTATCCCCATCATAAATCTATCTCTATCATAAAGAAATGGGTCTCATTTTTTATACAATGTTCTACGTCAAGTTTAACATTTTTTAATGAAAAAAAAGATTTTGATTTGACTGGACTTGACACTTTATTATGTTTTCTGAGAAAGAAAATGAATGCATTAGGAATGCATCTAATCTAAGAATTTATAAGAGAAAATTTTTCTCTTTAATAAACTTTATGTGTCGTGCGGGATACAATACGATTTCATCTTTTGTTTTATCAGAAACAATCTGGGACGGAAGGATTCGAACCTCCGAGTAACGGGACCAAAACCCGCTGCCTTACCGCTTGGCCACGCCCCATTTCGGGTTTTATGCGACACTAATAAACAGTATTATTTTTATTTGTTATTCGTCAATCCCACTTCAATTACATAAAAATGAAGGGTATTCTCTTGCTAGGATTCTAGACATGCGGATAATATAGAATCCAAAAAATACATTGATCATTACATGGAATTCTATTAAGATATTATATGAAAGTCGAATTTCTTCCACTCGCATTTGAGAGTGCGAATACAAGGAGGTATTTTTTTTGTGTTTGGGAAAGTCCGAAGAAAAAAGGATTTTGAATCCTCCTTTTCCTTTTTCCCTTAGAAAAATAACTCAATAAAAATCCTATTATCTACTCTACAAGAACGAAATGCTTGTTATGCCTAATATACTTAGTTTAACCTGTATCTGTTTTAATTCTATTCTTTATCCGACTAGTTTTTTCTTCGCCAAATTGCCCGAAGCTTATGCCATTTTCAACCCAATCGTGGATGTTATGCCTGTCATACCTCTACTCTTTTTTCTATTAGCCTTTGTTTGGCAAGCTGCTGTAAGTTTTCGATGAAATCTTTACTACTCTGTCTGCCAAATTGAATCCTGTATTCATTCCAAAAAATTTAGAAAAATAGATAAGAGCCGAGAAGTCTTATATTATGAACCTTGGATTCTAAAATTCAAATTCTTTTACATTGAATGTATAGCTGCAGCAAGAAATTAGGATCAGCCTTTCTACCCCCTGCACCTACATTGAGCAGGTACCTTTAGGTAACCACACAATACCTAACCTAATTTTTTATATTGATAAGAGTGCTTATTATAAATCAATTCTTGCAATTAAAAAAAATTGATCTTTGCATTTTTAGGTGTCAAAATAAACAAAACCCATCCTAGTGGATTTGTGTGGTAAGGAAAAACGGGTAATCTATTCCTTAAAAAAAAATCTTGGAGATTATGTAATGCTTACTCTCAAACTTTTTGTTTATACAGTAGTGATATTCTTTGTTTCCCTCTTTATCTTTGGATTCTTATCTAATGACCCAGGACGTAATCCTGGGCGTGACGAGTAAAAATCCCAAATTTTTTCTTACAAATTGGATTTGTTTCGTACATTTATCTACGAGAAAATCCGGGGGTCAGAATTCCTTCCAATTCGAAAGTCCCAAATGATCAGAGGGGGCGGAAAGAGAGGGATTCGAACCCTCGGTACAAAAAATTGTACAACGGATTAGCAATCCGCCGCTTTAGTCCACTCAGCCATCTCTCCCCGTTCCAAATCGAAAGGTTTCCGTGATATAAAAGACAGAGGCAAGAAATAACGATTGCAAAAAATTATTCCTTTTTCTTTCAAAAGTCCATAAAAATTATATTGCCAATTCCATTTTAGTTATATTCTTTTTTCTTAATGTTAATAAAAAAAAGAAGAAAATTCTTCTTTTTTCTTTCTAAAATTGGATATTGGCTGAAAGACAATCAGATTTATTTTCTCTTCAGCGGGCATTTCCATATAGGACTTGTTATAATAAAACAAGCAGGTTATATAAAAAAACTATTTTTTTTTGATTATTTATCAACAAAGCAAAAAGGGGTCTTATCAAACCCACCATAAAATTGGAAAGAAAGATAAAGTAAGTAGACCTGACTCTTTGAATGATGCCTATTTCCGCTATTCTGATATATAAATTCGATGTAGATAAAATTGTATAAGCGGATTTTTTTGTATTTCCTTACCTTAGACTTAGACCGCGCACGGCAAGAATTTCTCGCTATTTACGATTTATTCTTGTTACTAGATGTTTTATAGGAATAAGAAGAAATGTTCTATAGGAATAAGAGGAAATCGCAACTCCTTTCCGCTACACATAAAAATTGATTTCGAAAATCAATTTTTCTTTTCAATATCTTTCCTTTTTTTCAGAATCCTATTTTTGTTCTTACACCCATGCAATAGAGAGTGAGTGGGAAAAGAGAAGTTACTTTTTTTTCATTTTCCCTTAAAAGATAGGCTTTGAAAAAGGAATCGTGGAATAATGCTGAATTCCAATGTTTATTTCTATAGAGAAAAACTAATCGACTCAAATTCATGGATTTACCACGACCTCGGTTGTGACCCCATAGATAAAAATGCAAAATTTCTATCTTCGAGACCATTGAAAAAGGGCATTGAACGAGAAAAAAATCGTCCACAGATAATCAAACTATCGTATGCCTCGGAAGTGATATAAGGTGCTCGGAAATGGTTGAAGTAATTAAATAGGAGGATCACTATGACTATAGCCCTTGGTAGAGTTACTAAAGAAGAAAATGATTTATTTGATATTATGGACGACTGGTTACGAAGAGACCGTTTTGTTTTTGTAGGATGGTCCGGCCTATTGCTCTTTCCTTGTGCTTATTTCGCTTTAGGAGGTTGGTTTACAGGGACTACTTTTGTAACTTCTTGGTATACCCATGGATTGGCGAGTTCCTATTTGGAAGGTTGCAATTTCTTAACCGCAGCGGTTTCCACCCCTGCCAATAGTTTAGCACACTCTTTGTTGCTACTATGGGGCCCGGAAGCACAAGGGGATTTTACTCGTTGGTGTCAATTAGGCGGTCTGTGGACTTTTGTTGCTCTTCATGGGGCTTTTGCACTAATAGGTTTCATGTTACGTCAATTTGAACTTGCGCGGTCTGTTCAATTGCGGCCTTATAATGCAATTTCATTCTCTGGTCCAATCGCTGTTTTTGTTTCCGTATTCTTGATTTATCCATTGGGACAATCTGGTTGGTTCTTTGCGCCGAGTTTTGGCGTAGCAGCAATATTTCGATTCATTCTCTTCTTCCAAGGATTTCATAATTGGACGTTGAACCCATTTCATATGATGGGAGTTGCCGGAGTATTAGGAGCGGCTCTGCTATGCGCTATTCATGGGGCAACCGTGGAAAACACTCTATTCGAGGACGGTGATGGTGCAAATACCTTCCGCGCTTTTAACCCAACTCAAGCTGAAGAAACTTATTCAATGGTCACTGCTAACCGCTTTTGGTCCCAAATCTTTGGTGTTGCTTTTTCCAATAAACGTTGGTTACATTTCTTTATGCTATTTGTACCCGTCACCGGTTTATGGATGAGTGCTATTGGCGTAGTCGGCCTAGCTCTGAACCTACGTGCCTATGACTTTGTTTCCCAGGAAATCCGTGCAGCGGAAGATCCGGAATTTGAGACTTTCTACACCAAAAATATTCTTTTAAACGAGGGTATTCGTGCGTGGATGGCAGCTCAGGATCAGCCTCATGAAAATCTTATATTCCCTGAGGAGGTTCTACCACGTGGAAACGCTCTTTAATGGAACTTTCGTTTTAGCTGGTCGTGACCAAGAAACCACCGGTTTTGCTTGGTGGGCTGGGAATGCCAGACTTATCAATTTGTCGGGTAAACTACTTGGAGCTCACGTAGCCCATGCCGGATTAATCGTATTCTGGGCCGGAGCAATGAACCTATTTGAAGTGGCCCATTTCGTACCGGAAAAGCCCATGTATGAACAAGGGTTGATTTTACTTCCGCACTTAGCTACTCTAGGTTGGGGAGTAGGGCCAGGGGGAGAAGTTCTAGATACTTT